TTGTAAATAGAAAACTTAACATTGCTATCACACGAATTGAAAAGCCTTATGGAAACCCTAATATTCTTGCAGAATTTATAGCCGGCCAATTAAAAAATCGAGTTTCTTTTCGCAAAGCAATGAAAAAGGCTATAGAATTAACTGAACAAGCAGATACAAAAGGAATTCAAGTGCAAATTGCAGGACGTATTGACGGAAAAGAAATTGCGCGTGTTGAATGGATCAGAGAGGGTAGGGTTCCACTACAAACCATTCGAGCTAAAATTGATTATTGTTCCTATACAGTTCGAACGATCTATGGGGTATTAGGCATCAAAATTTGGATATTTATAGACGGGGAATAATAAACCTTTATTTGCCTTTCCATTCTATCCAGCGATGGAACAAAAAATGATAAATTCGTTTCTTCTTTTTCTTTTCTGTTCAATAAAAAAAAATGAAAAATTATAATTCTATAGGGTTGAATAAAAATTCAATTAATCTTTTGATAAAATTGCTATGCTTAGTGTGTGACTCGTTGGTTTTTTGAGGGTTAGTATAAAAAACCAGCCCCATAGTATAAACAAATAACTATAGAAGTAATAACCAACTCATCACTTCGTATTATCTGGATCCAAAGAACCAGTCAAGATATGATATATTGTTCATATTGTTGTAGCAACTGAAATCTTTTTTTATTAAAAAAATCTGCTTCTAAGTTGTCAATCGAAATAAAAAAAAAAGGGTATGGATAAATGGAAGGATGAGAGAAAGAAAGAAAAAGAATATTGATGATATATAATTCCAATATGTAAGGTCTATGAGTCATCTCATAAAAAAGCTGTGTAATAAAGCATCAATACGGATTCATCATTAAATGGATCTACTCATCGAACAAAAAATAAAGAGCTTCGAGCCAATAAAGACTAAGAATATTGACTCAAGAACTAATAGCTCCATTGTAGAATTGAGACCTAACCATAAAGTAAGAAGCGATGGGAACGATGGAACCTGTGAATTCAAAAGATTCTAGTGAAAATGAATTCGAATGATTCATTGATCGGGATGGCGGAACCGACCAGAGACCAATTTATCTATTCGGAAAAGTTATGAACTAATGATAGAACTGAAATATAAATTGAAAGAGTAAATATTCGCCCGCGAAAACTTTATTTTATTGATTTTCTTGGATTGCTAAATTTGGGTCAATCCAATACGATAAAGAGTAAAACAAAAGAAAGATTCGTTTTAACATTCTAAAAACCATATATATAAATATAAGAAAAAAATAGTTATTTAATATATTTAGTTATCTATACAAACAAGATATACAAATTAATAATAGATTTGATCTAGATTAAATGAAATCCATGATTCAGTATATTATTTATTAAATACATGTATATCTTAATTCAAATTATATTATATCTGAATTCAAAATCTTTAATTTGAATTCATTTTATTCGCGAGGAGCTGGATGAGAAGAAACTCTCACGTCCGGTTCTGTAGTAGAGATGGAATTCAAAACAAACCATCAACTATAACCCCAAAAGAACCAGATTCCGTAAACAACATAGAGGAAGAATGAAGGGAATATCTTATCGAGGTAATCATATTTGTTTTGGTAAATACGCTCTTCAGGCACTTGAACCCGCTTGGATCACATCTAGACAAATAGAAGCAGGTCGACGAGCAATGACACGAAATGCACGTCGTGGTGGAAAAATATGGGTCCGCATATTTCCAGATAAACCAGTTACAGTAAGACCCGCAGAAACACGTATGGGTTCAGGTAAAGGCTCTCCCGAATATTGGGTAGCTGTTGTTAAACCAGGTCGAATCCTTTATGAAATGGGTGGAGTAACAGAAAATATAGCTAGAAGGGCTATTTCAATAGCAGCGTCCAAAATGCCTATACGAGCTCAATTCATCATTTCGGGATAAAAAAGAAATAGGCCTTGGGTAAAAAAAAAATAGCGGGTGCAGGTTTCTTTTTTTGGACAAACAATATTTCTTTTTTTCTTCGACCTTTGTATTGTAAAAAACAGATAAAAAAAATGATATGATTCAACCTCAAACCCATTTGAATGTAGCAGATAACAGCGGGGCTCGAGAATTGATGTGTATTCGAATCATAGGAGCTAGCAATCGTCGATATGCTCATATTGGTGACGTTATTGTTGCTGTGATCAAAGACGCAGTCCCAAACATGCCTCTAGAAAGATCAGAAGTGGTCAGAGCTGTAATTGTCCGTACTTGTAAAGAACTTAAACGTGACAACGGTATGATAATACGATATGATGACAATGCTGCAGTTGTGATTGATCAAGAAGGAAATCCAAAAGGAACTCGAGTTTTTGGTGCGATTGCCCGAGAATTGAGACAGTTCAATTTTACTAAAATAGTTTCATTAGCTCCCGAGGTATTATAAAATGAGACCACGATATGGTTATAGTAGGGTATTTAAAAGAAATAGATTAAGATTAATTTAGTAGATTTTGTCTCACGTATATACCTTTCA